AATTGGTCACATTTTATTCATGAAATGGGTTGGATTGGTCTTAGTCTGGATACGGCAAAATCATTCTATTCGATCTAATAAGTACCTTGTGTCAGAATTGAAAAATTATATGGCTCGAATCTTTAGTATTCTCTTATTTATCACCTGTGTCTACTATTTAGGCAGAATGCCGTCGCCTATTGTCACTAAGAAACTGAAAGAAACCTCAGAAACAGAAGAAAAGGGAGAAAGTGAGGAAGAAATCGATGTAGAAACAACTTCCGAAACGAAGGCGACTGCAACTAAACAGGAACAAGGGGGATCCACCGAAGAAGACCCTTCCCTTTGTTCGGAAGAAAAAGAGGATCCGGACAAAATAGATGAAACGGAAGAGATCCGGGTGAATGGAAAGGAAAAAACAAAAGATGAATTCCACTTTAAAGAGACATCCTATAAGGATAGCCCTGTTGACGAAGATTCTTATCTTGATGGGTATCAAGAGAATTGGGAATTGGGAAGACTTAAAGAAGAAAAAAAAGAAAAGACCCATGCCCATTTCCGGTTTGAAAAACCTCTTATGACTTTTTTTTTCGATTATAAACGATGGAATCGTCCATTTAGATATATAAAAAATGATCTATTTGCAATTCCTGGCAAATATGAAATGATTCAATGTCTTCTAGAAAAGATTCCAAAAAAATATTTTGGAAAAATAAGATTCATGGTCTACTTCCTATTCCTAATAATTCCAAGAATTAGAAAATAAAAAGAATAATAAAAATATTAATACATAAGATAAATACAAGAATAGATAAGACGAAATTCGTCCACCTCCCATATATTTGATCCCTTCTCCCATAAATAAACTTGCAACCCCAACCCCATTTATAATTCCATCAATTATACGTCTATCAAAAAACTGAATTAGTTCGGCTAATCTTCTTATACTCATGATTAAAACTCTAGTATAAAAAATGTCTATGTAACCACGATTATATGACCAATTGTATACTACTTTTTTTATTTGGTCCAAGATAATTCTTTTAGGACCCCTTTTTACAAATAAATTGATTAAGTCCAAATTCTTGAAAAATGAATAAACAGACCCATATAAAATGGATGCTATAAATAGTCCAAAAAGAGCTATACTTACTGAAAAAATTGCATTTGTAAAAAATTCATACCAATTCATAGAATAGTTTGAATTTTTATTCAAAAGGTTTCTCGATGGAGTTAACCATTTTGATAATATATCAAAATCTACTACTCCTTGATCAAAATCAATTCCTATTGATCCCATGAACAAAGTAAATAGTGTCAATATAAGAAGAGGAAATAGCATAGTATTGTCCGATTCGTGAGGATACATGTAAGTGTATTTATTTATAAAAGAAGTACTCAAGTATCGCATTCGATTTTTTATATTATCATTAATTTGATATGTATCCTTTGAAAAAAAGAAGACCTTATTATTAATTGTTGATAAAAGTAAATTTATATTGACTACTTTCGGTACTGCTTTTCCCCATAGAGATATGGAATAGAATGAACTATTTTTAGTACTACTATAATTTTGAAAATGAACACGCAAATGCCCATCAAAGGTTAGTAAATACATTCGAAACATATAAAATGCGGTTAATCCCGCTGTAAAACAAGCTATTATTGCAAAAATTGGTGAATACAACCAACTATCATTAATAATTTCATCCTTGGACCAAAAACAAGCAAGAGGCGGAATACCACAAAGAGAAAGTGTACCTAATAAGAAAGTAGTTCTTGTAATTGGAACATATCTTGTTAAACCGCCCATAAGAACCATATTCTGACTTTTATCGGGTGAATATCCAACAATAGGTTCCATAGAATTAATAATGGATCCGGATCCCAAAAACAATAAAGCTTTAGAATAGGCATGAGTTATTAAATGGAATAAGGCAGCTCGATAAGAACCTATACCTAGAGCTAACATAATATAACCCAGTTGAGACATTGTGGAATAGGCTAAACTTCTTTTAATATCTCTTTGAGCGAGAGCCAAAGTAGCTCCTAATAGTACTGTTATTATGCCTATTAAAGAAACAAAATTCATTACGTAAGGTATAACTCTGAAAAGAGGAAGAAGCCGAGCTACAAGAAAAATTCCCGCTGCTACCATGGTAGCAGCGTGTATAAGAGCCGAAATAGGGGTGGGCCCCTCCATAGCATCAGGTAACCATATGTGAAGAGGGAATTGTGCAGATTTAGCAATTGCGCCGATGAATAATAAAAAGGCGCAGAGAGTAACAAATGTAGAATTGACCCCATTACTATGGATCAAGTTATTAACTATTTTGAACAAATCCCGAAATTCTAAACTGCCAGTTATCCAATAAAAAGCTAAGATTCCTAATAATAAACCAAAGTCTCCTACACGATTAGTTATAAAGGCTTTTTGGCAAGCACTTGCTGCAACCGGTCGTGTAAACCAAAAACCTATTAATAAATATGAACACATTCCCACGAGTTCCCAAAAAATATAAATTTGTATCAAATTGGAACTAGTAACTAATCCTAACATGGAAGTATTAGAAAAACTCATATAAGCAAAAAATCTAAAATATCCTTGATCATGAGACATATAATTGTCACTATAAATAAGAACCATGATTCCAACAGTAGTAATTAGTATTAACATAATAGAAGTAAGTGGATCGATCAAGTGTCCAAACTCTAAGGAAAAATCATTATTGATAGTCCAAGACCATAAATATTGATAGATAAAACTTCCATTTATTTGCTGAATAGACAGACTGGCCGAAAAGGCCATAGTTATACTTAGCAGTAAAACACTAGTAAAACCCCACATACGACGAATATTTTTTGTTGCTGTAGGAATAAACAGAAGTCCAAATCCTATTGACATAGTAACTGGAAGTGGAAGAAAGGGTATTATCCATGCGTATTGATATGTTTGTTCCATAAAAAAATATTTGTTTTTTTTTATTGTTATAAATTTAATTGTTTCAAATCCACCAACCAAAAGAACAATAATAAAAGAAAAATAAAAAAAAAATTATTATCTATTTCATTTAGCCCTAGATATATGTGATATAGCATAGGTATATATACATGGATACGTATATATAATTCATAATCTTTTGGTATATTTTGTATATATGTATATATTTATTTTTACATATTTACATATATATTATATAATTATATAGAATTATATTTATATTATTATGATATGTTTTACATGTTTTGAACAAAGTATTTATTATCCATGGGATGAGTATGGATAATGACGAAAAAACGATCTAAATATATGTCTTTCACATACAATAATAAAAATTAGTATTTTGTTTTTGAATGGCGGTTCCAAAAAAACGTACTTCTCGATCAAAAAAACGTATTCGTAGAAATATTTGGAAGAAGAAGGGATATTTAACGGCAGTAAAAGCTCTTTCTTTAGCTAAATCGGTTTCCACTGGGCATTCAAAAAGTTTTTTTGTGCAACAAACAAGTAATAAAATTTTGGAATAATCTAAATCGACATACCATTAAGAACTTAAAAATTTTTAAGATATAATGATTTACATTAACTAATGTATTGAATGTATTTAACTCCTTAATATCAATATTAGTTAGAACTAACTGCTGTGGCGTGTTATATAGTAAATAATAATTCTTATATTTACTGGCCTCTTAGTATAGTACTAAGTATTCTAATTTTTCTCTATCAATTAAATTTTCACAATAGAATATTTAATTGATAGAGAAAAAGTTTTTTTATATGCCTAGCCCAAAACCTAATTAGAAGTATAGTTACTAGATAGTATTTATAATAAATTACGAAGAGTATTATTAATGATACTAAGGTATCGAAATTATTAGAAAAATGCCTCGAATAAAATTGCGATAAATATTACATTTTTTTTTTTATCTTTTTAATTTTCAATACATTAATAAAAAAATCATCTAAAAACAAGGATGATTTTTAGTTCTATAACTCGACCCTCGGCCCGGAACAAAACTATCTAGTTCTTACTGTTTTGGTATAACTCCATTTTTACATTCTAAACTAGATACATGAAAGTTGATTCTTAAAGATAAACCCTACGGCGATACTTAGTAAACATTCAAATATTAATTTAAATAAGTCTTTATTTCATCGGTTCTAACGTTTACTAACTATATTGAATCTTGACTATTCAACATGAATTGACTATTATTTATTATTATTTCAAATAAGCCGCCATGGTGAAATTGGTAGACACGCTGTTCTTAGGAAGCAGTGCTAGAGCATCTCGGTTCGAGTCCGAGTGGCGGCATCCCCTAAAAGGGACACAGCGGATCCTATAATATATTTAATTCTCGATTTTAATTCTATAATGGAGAACCCCCGCCCTTTTTATGATATTTGCAACTTTAGAACATATATTAACTCATATCTCTTTTTCGATTATTTCACTTGTGATTACGATTCATTTTATGACCTTATTAGTCCACGAAATCGTAGGATTACGCAATTCATCGGAAAGAGGTATGATAGCTACCTTTTTATCTATAACAGGATTATTAGTTATTCGTTGGATTTATTCGGGTCATTCCCCATTAAGTAATTTATATGAGTCATTAATCTTCCTTTCATGGAGTTTCTCCATTATTCATATGATTCCTAAAATACGAAATAATAAAAATTATTTAAGCGTAATAACCGCGCCAAGTGCTATTTTTACCCAAGGTTTCGCCACGTCGGGTCTTTCAACCGAAATGCATCAATCCGCTATATTAGTACCCGCTCTACAATCTCAGTGGTTAATAATGCACGTAAGTATGATGCTATTAAGCTATGCAGCTCTTTTATGTGGATCATTATTATCAGTCGCTCTTTTAGTCGTTACATTTAGAAAAAACATCGATATGTTTTTTAAAAGCAAGAATTTAGTAATTAAATCATTTATTGTTGACGAAGTAGAATATTTGAATGATAAAAGAAGTGTTTTTAAAAACACTTCTTTTATTTCATTTCGAAATTATTACAAATATCAATTGACTCAGCGTTTAGATTATTGGAGTTATCGTGTCATTAGTTTAGGCTTTACCTTTTTAACCATAGGCATTCTTTCTGGAGCAGTATGGGCTAATGAGGCTTGGGGATCTTATTGGAATTGGGACCCTAAGGAAACTTGGGCATTTATTACTTGGATCATATTCGCGATTTATTCACATACTAGAACAAATAAAAGTTTACAAGATACACATTCGGCACTTGCGGCTTCTATAGGATTTATTATAATTTGGATATGTTATTTTGGGATCAATCTATTAGGAATAGGTTTACATAGTTATGGTTCATTCACATTAACATCTAATTGAATAAACGATACATAACATAAAAACATCATCTCATATGTATCTCGAGTTTTTGCGAACCATTTTTTTTTTTTTCTGGAGTCAAATGGTTCGCAAAAACTCGAGATACATTTCATTACAACTCTAATTCATTTTATTTTACAGAATTATAAGACTTGCCGTCTCATTAATAAAAACTATCTATAAAAAATAATTAGATAAGATAGCTTGTACCTTGTCAACTGATAGTAAGAGAATGAAATCGGGATAAATACCAATACCTATTATTGGTAAAAAGAGACAGATCGAAACAAAAAGTTCTCGTGGTCCAGAATCCACAAAATTAGAATTTGGAACATTGAATAACTTGTATCCGTAGAACATCTGACGTAACATAGATAATAAATAAATAGGAGTTAATATCATTCCAATTGCCATTCCAAAGGTAATTAGTACTTTTGGAATTAAAAGATATTTTGAGCTGGTAATTATTCCAAAAAATACTACTAATTCTGCAACAAAACCACTCATCCCTGGCAATGCAAGAGAGGCCATCGAAAAGCTACTGAACATTGTAAATATTTTCGGCATCGGGACAGCTATCCCCCCCATTTCGTCGAGAGAAACAAGAGATATTCTATCACAACAGGTTCCTGCCAAGAAAAAAAGTGCAGCACCAATAAATCCATGAGAAAGTATTTGTAGAATGGCTCCATTTAGTCCCATGTTGGTTATAGAACCAATTCCTATAATTGTGAAACCCATGTGAGATACAGAGGAATAGGCTATTCTCTTTTTTAAATTGTGTTGACCAAAAGAGGTTAAAGCCGCATAGATTATTTGTATTGTTCCCACTATCACCAACCACGGAGAAAATATGGAATGAGCACGGGGTAATAATTCCATATTGATCCGAATCAATCCATATGCTCCCATTTTTAATAAAATTCCGGCAAGAAGCATACATGTACTGTAATGTGCTTCTCCATGGGTATCTGGTAACCATGTATGTAGGGGTATGATCGGCGATTTGACAGCATAAACAATAAGGAAGCCAAAATAGAATATTATTTCCAATGCCATAGGATATGATTGATTAGTAAGTCTTTCAAAATCTAATGTTGGTTCAGTGGAGCCATATAAACCCATACCTAGAACTCCTATTAATAGAAAAATAGAACCCCCCGCAGTGTACAAAATAAACTTTGTAGCCGAGTATAAGCGCTTCTTTCCTCCCCACATGGATAAAAGTAAGTAAACAGGAATTAATTCTAACTCCCACATGATAAAAAAAAGTAAAAGGTCTCGAGAAGAAAACAATCCTATTTGACCACTGTACATTGCTAACATAAAGAAATGGAATAATCGTGAATTTCGAGTAACTGGCCAAGCCGCTAAAGTAGCTAAAGTAGTAATAAATCCTGTCAGTAAAATGGGTCCCACGGAAAGCCCATCGATTCCCAGTCTCCAGTGAAAATCCAAAATATTTATCCATTTCCAATCTTCTTCCAATTGGATTAAGGGATCGTCCAATTGGAAATGATAACAGAATGCATAGGTCGTTAAAAGGAGTTCTAATAAGCATATACATATAGTATACCATCGAAACACCTTATTCCCCTTATGGGGAAGAAAAAAAATGGAAGAACCCGCGAATATAGGCAAAACAACAAGTATTGTTAACCAAAACCAAGGAAAATGACTCATGATAAAGACAAAATACGCTTTGACCAGAAAAGCCCGTGCTCGGAATAATATATTGATTTTATCGAGTACGGGCTTTTGTCGGTAAATGAGGAATCAAATGATTCAAGTGGAGTTTTTGTAACGTATCAATTAATAAGATAGACCCATGCTGCGAGTTGTTTCATGCCATAAATAAACACGGACACTCAAAAAGTCTGTCGGGCAAGCGGATTCACATCTCTTACAACCTACACAATCCTCGGTTCTTGGTGCGGAAGCAATTTGTTTAGCTTTACATCCGTCCCAAGGTATCATTTCCAATACATCTGTGGGGCAGGCGCGCACACATTGAGTACACCCTATACATGTATCATAAATTTTTACTGAATGTGACATTAAATCTATAAATTCCCGTTTTGAACATAAAAAATTTTCGATCTGGTATGGTAAAAATAAATGGTAGTAAATTAATTATATGTTTATATTGTAGACACCAGATGAATCAATGATTTATTAATTTTTTTAAGAATCAATATATTTCTAAATTTGTTCATGAAAAAGTGCCAAGATACTTTGATTTCTCTTTCAACAACCACAGTCATACAATACAAGTCGCACATCTGAATTCAAATTGGTCAACAAATAATACAATATTTAATTAATATTAATTAAATTTTCATTCTATTTTAAATTCAAATAAATCTAACAAATTAATATAAATTATTATTTTATTATAATATAATTTATATAATGAAAATCAATGATTACATAATGAATGATTACGAATAATTTAATTATTCAACAAATTTGCTTGATTGATACGAGTTGATTTTTTGTTATGATGGATCGATGAAACAATAGCTAATCCAATAGCAGCTTCAGCCGCTGCAATAGCTATAACAAAAATTGAGAAAATGTCTCCTTTTAATTGGCGACTATCAAATAAATCAGAAAATGTTACGAGATTGATATTAACTGAATTTAGTATAAGCTCAAGACACATAAGTGCTCTAACCATGTTTCGACTTGTGATTAATCCATAGATACCGATAGAAAATAAATAGACACTCAAAAAAAGTACATGCTCGAACATCATTGACTAACTCCTCATCAATTTAGATTCATTTAAATATGAATAACAATTCAACTGATTTCATTGACTAGATATAGAACAAAATATTACAGAACAATAGAAGGTATTGGCAATAGATTTAACTAAAAACCTTAAACCTTTTTTATTTTATTTCAAATTTATAATTCTAAAAATTTTTTAAATCATAAGTATTTATGATTGACGAGCCATAGTAATTGCACCTATTAAAGAAACTAAAAGAATTATAGAAATGAGTTCAAATGGAAGATAAAAATCTGTTGATAAATGAATCCCAATTTGTTGAACATAACTTATTAGGTCCTGTTCTAGAATCTGGTTTGATCTTGTAGTCCAAAGAATTCCGTACCATGACGTATCTGGGATAGTAATAATTAGTAAAAAAAAAATACTTGTACAAACCAGTGAAGTAACTCCATCTCCAAGGGTCCAAAGGCGGGAAACATTGGAATATTCTGAGCCATTTATAAACATTACAGCAAATATGATTAAGACATTTATGGCTCCCACATAAATAAGAAGTTGCGCAGCAGCTACAAAATAAGAATTCGATAGAATATAGAATAAGGATATACAAACAAGAACCAATCCCAACGAAAAGGCAGAATAAATTGGATTGGTAAATAATACTATTCCCAGGCCCCCAAATATAAGAACTGATCCCAGAAATACTACAACAATATTATGTATTGATCCAGGTAAATCCATTATGTATGAAATAAGAAAATAAATAAATAAATCGAAAGATTTCATGACCTTACTGAATAGTCCAGGAAGTCAAAATTCGCCTATTTTAAAAATTGTCTATGATACCGTTCCTAAATAAAATCTTAATGTAGTAATGCAGTATAGATTGTAATATAGATTAATGTAGATATAGATAAAGTTATTGGGCCAACTCAATATTTTTCATTTTAATTTATTCAGAAGAAAAGAAGAGTTGGAATCTTATATTTCCAAATCAAAACGAAAAATATTAAATAAACTCGCTATTCTCAACAATCAATAGTTATCGTTTTACTTTTAGTTACATTGACTAAAAATAAATAAAGAAGCTTGGATCCTTTCTATCAAAATAGAAAAATAAAATCTTACTAATTGGTAATTGTTCTTGAATCAAGATATTTACCTTTGTCTATTTTTATTTGAGTCGAATTCATAACTGTTTGAATTGTGTAGTCTCCAATTACTGACATTGGTAACCGACCCAAAGCGATTTGATTATAATTCAATTCGTGACGATCATAAGTAGAAAGTTCATATTCTTCAGTCATTGATAAACAGTTAGTGGGACAATATTCGACACAGTTACCACAAAATATACAGACACCAAAATCGATACTATAGTTAAGCAATATTTTATTTTTAATATCTCCTTCAAATCTCCAATCAACAACAGGTAGATCTATGGGGCACACACGAACACATACTTCACAAGCAATACATTTATCAAATTCAAAGTGGATTCGACCACGGAAACGTTCTGATGTGATCGACTTTTCATAAGGATACTGAATAGTTACAGGTAAACGATTTGCATGGGATAAGGTAATTATGAAACTTTGACCAATATACCTTGCGGCTCGTATTGTTTGTTGACCATAATTAATGAACCCAGTCACCATAGGAAACATATTGTAGATATCCACGAATAAGTTGATATTTCTTTCTCTTGTTTAAGAGAGGTTATGAGTCTAGAATACCATTATCGTATTGTGTTATTTATAGTGAAACAAGTTGGGAAGACGTTGTCAATAATAAATTACCTAGAGAAATAGGTAAAAGAAATTTCCATCCAAGATTTAATAGTTGGTCCATTCTCATCCTGGGTAAAGTCCATCTTGTTGTGATAGATATAAAAAGAAACAAATAAGCTTTAGCTAATGTAATAAAGATACCAATTGTCATTCCAAAGACTCTAGCAATTTGATTTATTCCGAAAAGTTCAGGAACAGATATGTATGGAATAGATAAATTCCACCCACCTAAATAAAGAATTGTTACAAATAATGAAGAAACTAAGAGATTTAGATAAGAAGCAATATAAAATAAACCATATTTGATACCAGAATATTCGGTTTGATAACCTGCTACTAATTCTTCTTCTGCTTCTGGTAAATCAAAAGGTAATCTCTCGCATTCTGCTAGAGAAGAAATTATAAAAACGATAAACCCTATAGGTTGACGCCACATATTCCACCCCCAAAAACCATATTTTGACTGCGCCTCAACTATATCAACTGTACTTGAACTGTTCGATAATCATAGTCGATAATAACATAACTGTTCTCACCGCTATTCCAAAACCGTACATGAGACCTACGCTTCATACGGCTCCTCTATGGCCGCGTACAAATAAATGTAAGGACTGGTTCGGTATTATTATAGGTATCTTTGTGGGGTAGATAGAATAAAAATATCGTGTAGAGTCCCAAAAATTAGACCAATGGAATTCTGTCTGCTAGAATAAAAAAAAAGGCGCTTCCGAATTGATCTCATCCCTTATAATTAAATCTTCAGTAATAACTTAATCTTTCAATAAAATACTCATTATATCAAGAGATAAAAAGAATTAGACATTCTTTACTGAATCATAAAGAATAAGAATTTCATATATACATATATATTGGTATAGATGTAGGAAAAAATAAATAAATATCTTTTTTATATTCTATTTCTTTTGTTCCTGTTCTTCTTTCTCATAAGAGGTATTCCTGAGAATAAAGGATTAATTCGTTCTTTATAGTTATTTCTTTAATCAGTGACTAGGAGCATACTCTAGATCGGAATCGTGGGGAAGTACTGCTTGATCATTTCTACCAACTTAAAGCCCCTATCATCTTATGATTCGTTTTATGTGGAAATACCTCTTTTTTGATACCTTACATTATCTCTATTACTAATCCTTTGTGTACCTTGGTGTTCCTAACCGTCCACTGATTTTTGATTGATCTCCTGTATGGTAATACATACAAGACAGTAATCCCATACAGTTGATCTTTTGTACCCGCTTCAAGATATGATGAGAATCTCAATCTTGGGATAAAGAGTTTATACTCCTTAATGTTTACTTCTGCTTTATTCTTGTATATAGGGAATGAGATTTTCTCTTTTTACTACACATTGATAAGCTGTTTTGTTTTACTCATATAACTATCTGGTTTAACTCATCGACCTGAATTACTCTGGATAAATAAAAAAATAAAAATATCTATCCAATACATTAATTACATTAATTCCTCTTTCCTTTATTTCATTTTGAGGTCAAAGTTCATGTTCTAACGAATCACACGTAGAGATATTGATAACACACATAGAGTTAATGGTATTTCATAACTAATAGATTGAGCCGCAGCTCGCAAGCCACCTAAAAAAGAGTATTTATTATTCGATACATATCCTGATATAAGAAGCCCAATAGGAGCAATACTTGAAATGGAGATCCATAAAAAAACACCTATACTGAGATCAGCTAAAACAAGTCGATACCCAAAAGGAATTATTAAATAACTTAATACAATTGATATGACTGCTATAGACGGTCCGATACTAAACAAACGAATATCTCCTCTAGATGGTAGGAGGTCCTCTTTAAAAAGTAATTTAGTCCCGTCCGCTAGAGCTTGAAGAATTCCCAACGGGCCGGCATATTCGGGTCCAATACGTTGTTGTATCGCTGCGGATATTTCTCTTTCTAACCATACAATTACTAGTACTCCTATTATGATTCCCAATATAAGGGTCAAAGCAGGGATAAATAGCCATATGAGTCCATAGACTTCTTTTAAGGATTCTGATTTATAAAAATAATTGATAGTTTGTGCTTCTGTTGTGCCAATTATCATTTCAACGGTCAACTTCTCCCATAATGATATCTATACTACCTAGTATTGTCATGATATCAGCCAATTTCATTCTTTTAATTAGCTGAGGAAGAATTTGCAAATTGATAAAACCGGGCGGACGAATTTTCCATCTCCAGGGAAAAACACTATTATCTCCTATCAAATAAATTCCTAATTCTCCCTTTGGGGCTTCCACTCTTACATAAAGTTCTTGTTTCGACAATTCAAAATTAGGCGAAGGTTTTTTACTAATGAATCTATATTCAAAATCATTCCATTCGGAATTCCTTGCTCTATCTAAGCGCCGAATTTCTAAATTCTCATAGGGTCCTCCGGGAATTCCTTCTAAAGACTGTTGAATAATTTTTATGGATTCCCTCATTTCGCCAATTCGTACTAAATAACGAGCTAATGAATCCCCTTCTTTTTGCCATTGGACTTCCCAATCGAATTCATTGTAACATTCATAATGATCAACTTTACGAAGATCCCATTGTATTCCAGAAGCTCGTAACATGGGTCCTGATAAGCCCCAATTTAGTGCTTCTTCTCCACCAATAATGCCCACTCCTTCAACTCGTTCCAAAAAAATGGGATTCCGCGTAATAAGTTTTTCATATTCAACAACACTCGTTAAAAAATAATCGCAGAAATCTAAACATTTATCTATCCAACCATGAGGTAGATCAGCAGCTATTCCTCCGATGCGGAAATAATTATGCATCATTCGCATACCTGTGGCAGCTTCGAATAGATCATATAGCAATTCTCTCTCTCTGAAAATATAGAAAAAGGGAGTCTGCGCACCGATATCTGCCATAAAAGGCCCAAGCCATAACAAATGCGAAGCTACACGACTCAGCTCTAGCATAATTACTCTGATATAGCTGGCCCTTTGGGGTACTTGAACATTTCCCAATTGTTCTGGTGCATTTACTGTTATTGCTTCGGTGAACATAGTAGCTAAATAATCCCAACGTGTTACATAAGGAAGATATTGTATAATTGTTCGGTTTTCCGCTATTTTTTCCATCCCTCTGTGTAAATAGCCCAATACGGGGTCACAGTCAATAACATCTTCACCGTCGAGAGTTATAATAAGTCTAAGAACACCATGCATCGATGGGTGATGAGGGCCCATATTGACTATCATGAGATCTTTTCTTGTAGCCGGTACAGTCATATCTTTTCTTTCCTAATTCATTATTCCATGAATTTCTCAAAACGAGGTTTATAAAAATAAAAACCTAAAAAAAATTTTAAAATGAATCCTCAAATTAACGAGTTTTTAGCTCCCGAATATCTAACTGACTAATTAATTGTTTATAACTTACTCTATTTTTCTTTGACAAATAAGCCAACAGCCGTTGACGTTTTCCCAGAATTTTTCGTAGACCTCTTTGAGATAAAAAATCTTTTTTGTGCAATTTCAAATGCGAGGTGAGTCTCCGTATTTTATTGGTGAAACTGAATATTTGAAATTCAACAGACCCTTTGTTTTCTTCTTTTTCGTCTTGCAGAATAACTGAAATGAATGAATTTTTGACCATAAAAAAATTCTTCTATCTTTCTTTTTATTTTTTATAGATTTTACCGATCAGGAAAAATAATAATAATAATTATATTATGTTATGATTATGTCAGTCATTTTAATCTGATATAAACAAAAGTTTAGATTTATTCATACTTTTTTATTCTATCGAAATCCCATTTTATGTTTGAAATAAAAATGGGATTTCGATAGAATAAAATATAATACATTTACACATTCACGAAAGAGAGTGATTTTTTTTTTTTTTTTTTACTTAAAAATATTCTACTAATTTATTATTCCTAGATCCAAAAATAAATCAATATCATGTACTAAAATGTAACATATGTATATGTACATCTTTCGCCATATATCAAATATGTTATGTCAGGTGATATATAGGAAATATAATATTAGTTTATTAACTTATTCTGGATTGGGGATACATATATATTCTTGACAGACTAAAACGACTGCTGTTATGGGTATCAAACCAATAACGATTCATACAAGCTAAATCCTCTAATCGGTAATTAGGCCAAAGAAATAATTTGAATTTAATAAAGTTGTTTGCATCTCTATTAAGATGCTTGTCCTCATTAAAAAATTGTCCACAGTTTATTATTTTGTTTTCGTTGCAAAATTGTGGATTTTTATCTATATCATTCCAATTCCAGAAATTGAAACAAATTAGAATTCTCAACTCTCTCCGACGTCGATGAGATAGAATATGTTCAGGAACAAGAAAATTAGAATTATTTTTTTTTTCTTCATTCACAGGCATATCGCTATGTTGTGCAATGGATTTGTCTAAATTATTCTTATCAACATTTTGTTTTTTTATGAATTTTTTATTAGTTTTAACTTTATCTTTATCAACTAATGAAATACTTATGGTTTGATAGATAATAAATTGCCCATCCCTTTTTATAGATAAACGAACTGGTTCGATAATTAATATTCCTCTTTTTATCAATTCTGTAAGAACAAGATCCTTTTTAATCAGCATTACATCCAGACGCATTTCTCCTCTTTGAATCGAGGATATAGCAATTTGCTTTGCATTTGTCAATCTAAGTAAGAGACAATATACCTTAATATTATTGATCATTCTTTGACTCAAAGAATCATCCCATCTTAATTGAAAAAGAAAATATTTTTTTAGTAATAAATCTAGTTCTGCTTCCTTGATCTTCTTAGATTCTTTTTTATTTCTACGTTTTTTAATGTCTGATCCCGCGCAATTATCTTCAACATCTTTTTTTTCGTTTTGTTTTCCTAGATCATATCCAAGATATTTTGGATATTGTTGTTTGTTTTTTTCTTGGTTAGAATTTTCTAAATCAATATATTCTTTTTGATTAGATAATATGGGAAGGTTTTTTTTTTTTTTGATGCTTTCATATTGACTAATCTTTTCATTTTTATGAAAATCTAAAAGAAGAAATTGGATTGGTATAATCCATGGTTTAATTTTATATGTTTCAAAAAGTAGCACAAATTCTGGTAAGAACCAAGATTTTAGTTTTGATATGGTAGGATTATGATATAACCTTTTTTGATTCATTCCCATCCAATCAAAAAAGTTTTTTTTTTTTTTGTAAAAGTTGATTTCTTTATGAAATGAAATATCTTTATTTTTCATTTTGTTTTTATACTTATGAGTTTGAGTCTTAGTATTTTTATTAATATTGATACCAATATGCGCATTGGTCCAAGTCTCGATATCAATATTTTTTATAAGACAAAAATGGAGAATTTTACAATCAAAATATTTTCTATCCCGATTTATATTCGTATCAATAAGATATCTTTCCTCTAGATAGTCACTAATAGCTGTACTTACCAATAGATAAAATGCGTCGGGTTTCGATGTATTGAAATTATATAGATATGGAATCTCCCGGTTCTCCTTTACTTGTACTTTTGATCCATAAAAATAGGAGTTTTTCTTATCCCCATAATTAATATATTCATAATTCATATATTTATGTGATAAAAGATCATATCTGTAGTGTTTTTTTTTTGTGAACGAAACCGTTACGGAATAATCTTCTTTTACATAATGACTTAATTGGTCTTTTTTGTTTTCATATGAATTAAATTTAATTGAGTCTTTATTTTTAATCATACGAAGTTGATTGACTCTATTTCGCCATTTTTTCGGGACTAATCGAGACCATTTGATCCGGGAAAAATTGTATTGATAAAAACCCTTTAACCAGTTTTTCCAGTCATTCATTCCAGACTTTTGAATTTGATTATGCCTTGATTTGTAATCAAATAGTCCTCGTGTTATACAATAATCCTTTATTTTATCCCTAAGATAATAATGGGTTTCATGATCTTGAAATATATATTTCAAGTTATACTTCTTAAGTAATTGGGTTTGTGATAATTTGTAAAATACATATGCTTGGGACAAGCAAGTATAACTATTTAAATTTTTATTACTAATATTAGTATTTGAAACCCACTTTTTTATAGTTGAAATAAAGTTCATTCTATTTAGATTTATTTCATCAATTTTTTCTTGATTTGTTTCATGGTTGTAAGTGTATTTATTGATAATTTTTTTTGTTGATTCAAAAAAAAGTTGTATATTGATTCTGGGAATGTTTATGGTACATAGCAAGATATCCATGTATATTTTTTCAATAAAAAATTTTATAAAAAAATGTGATTTACGTATTAATCGTATATTGTTTCTTTTTAATATCTGCCAACTAGATTTCTGTGATTCTGATTCTTTTCTTTTATCATCATAGGTTAAAACTGTTTTTTTATTGTCTTTTGTGATTTGTTCTATTTGATTCTTGGTTGTGATTATCCTATCATAAAGATCTTTCATTTTTTTTTCTATGAGTGAATAATTTGTCCAATTCATAGATCGAATTGGTATGGTCCATTCATGGTTAATTTTATTATTTATTTTTGAATCTTTTCCATTTTTATTTGGTTTATATACTTTCACCTTCTTCAATTCTAATGAAAAAATCGGATTGACTTTTTCAAGTTCTTTCATTATTCGCTTTATAACAAGAACTGTTTTGATAACCCATCTTTTTTTTTCTTTTGAAATTTGTAGAGACCATTTTCCTCTTTCCTTTAACACCCTTAGAACGAGAAAAAATTGTTTTTTTAGCTTTCTAATTTTTCTTTCGAGTTCTTTAAAAATGGGTTCAAAAAAAGAAAGTTGTTTTCGGGGAGAACCAAAGGGAAGTTCCGCTTCTATTCCCCATACTGTTAAAAAAGAAAAATTGTCTTTTTTTACTTGTTTTTTCATTGAATCTATATAATTAGATCGTACCTTAGATCTTTGTCTTCGCCAAGGTTTCAGACAAAAAGGAAATAAAATCTTTATCTGAATTCCGTCTGTTAACCAATCTTTTGGAAATTCTGTTTCTGATAATTGAACACCATTATAGGTGCACTTAACGTGCATTTCTCGATTCCATTCCTTCAAATCCTCGTACCATTCAGGAAATTGGAATAATAACATACGGCCCATATTTTTAGCTATTATCAATGAAGGTAATACAATATATTTTCTAAGAAAAGATTGTGTTACTAACATCAAACCTCTTATTACTTGAGCAAATGGAATGCTATCCCAAGTTTCTGCTATTGTTATTCGATCATTTTCCTCTTTTTTTTCCTGTTCTTTTGTCCCTTCTTTATCAAAATCAAAAGAAGAATCGGAAATTTGCAATTCCGATTCTTTACCGACTCCATTTCTAAAAATGAAATTTATCATTTCAGAAAGATCAAAAGAATAAAAAAAAAATATTTTGTTTATTCGATCAAAAAAAAGCGGAGAATTAGCATTTGCTTGAAACATTTCCCAAGTAACCGTTTTACGTCTTTGAGCACGCATGGATCCTTTTATTATATCCCGACGAAAATCTGATTGTTGCGAGTAACGTATCAAAGCAACTTCTTCTGCTTCATCATTATTACTAGTATTATTAATACTAGTAACAGAATTAGTATTCTGATTGTTATCAG